CTTTTTCCAGCTGTTCAATGGCCCCCTCACGCAGTTCTTCTGAATTTCGAATAGTATTTAGGATCCTCTGTTTTCGATTATCTAATAAATCACTTAATGAAAGTAGATTAGAATTCCGTTCATTTGAAAACTTCCATAATCCCTTCCCAAACCAAACATGAATCTTTCGATTCATTTGGCTCTCACGCTCAATTACTTGGTAAATTCTCATAACTTATTTTATGAATGTAATGAGCCTATCCTCTCTTCTTTATTCATAATCCAAACTAAAGTAAAAAAAACACGAATGTAATGCAAAACCAAAATATTTGGAGGACTCTTCTGACAAAATCAAAAATATGTAATTGTCGGCAAAGTTGTTTCTTTTTTTTTTTCTTCAGTTCAAATCCAAAAGATTTTTCTTATTTATACATTAAGGCATAGGTCGTCGATTCAGCATTAGATAAAAAGGGGAAAATGCCTATTTTTCGAATAAGTGGTTCAATTTATTTTATCAAGATGAGTGTCTTATATCGATAAAATATTCATTTGAAAACGATCTCTATATTAACATAGTGGTAGAAAGAGTACCGTGCTGTGTCTAGACTTCAAACGATTTGCTTTAACCATCTTAACAATCCCACATTATTGGTTGCTAGAGAATCAAAGTGGATTTGCCAATTAATCACGAAATGTGATGGTTCTTACATATAATTTATTAATTTCTTCAGAAGTAATTCGAAAGATCATGCACCTTTCTTTCCTCGTTATAACGGAAAAGGGTACAGCCGGTTGGATCCAGCCTATTCTTGAAATAAACAACTCACACACACTCCCTTTCCAAAAAAGATCAATACACCAATCACTACACTTAGATTTATTGGATTTGTTGCTAAAATATCGGTATTAAATCCGAAACTCCCGGCAGATGGCCAGTGGCCTAAAGAAACGAAAGAATCGGTTACATTTTTCATATAATCTCCTCTTATAGATAGACTAAAAAAATCGACCAAAGTCATTTTTCTATCACTTTGCCCCTCTTTTTTTATTTATTCTTTTTTTTAATCGAGTCAAAAAATATTCGAGTTATAATTTATTTTATTTATAGTTATTTATTTATAGTTATAAAGTATGAACTGCCCCTTGCTTGTTTGAACACCATTATAAAAGACTTTCCCCTGTACTACGAACGGGAAGGATGAAAGCGAATTGGTATACTAATTCCTCATCTGCAAATCAGCCCTTCCCTAACGTAGGTTATTTTCTCAACGAATAAGTAATTGTAGGAGTGAAATCTTGATCTAATTTGATTTGAAAAAGCAAACGACAAGCCCACGGCAATAAAATAGGAAAAATACGTATTTTTCCTATTTCTAAGATTAAACAAAAGGATTCGCAAATAAAAGTGCTAATGCTACAACCAATCCATAAATTGTTAAAGCTTCCATAAAAGCTAGACTAAGCAATAGAGTACCTCGTATCTTTCCCTCTGCCTCGGGCTGTCTCGCGATACCCTCTACGGCTTGACCCGCAGCAGTCCCTTGACCAACTCCAGGTCCGATAGAAGCAAGCCCTACGGCTAATCCGGCAGCAATAACGGAAGCAGCAGAAATCAGTGGATTCATGATAAGTTCCTCGTACCAACAAAAAGAAATGGTTAATGATACAATCAACCAATGAATTATGACTTAATTATTCCATCGATAGGATTAATCTAGTCGAAGTAACTAAGAACTTCGAATTTAAGTAATAGTAATATTATCAGAACTACTTCGATAGTTCCTTTTTCGTTTCTATCCACAGAGTCTTGGCGAATCCATAGAATTCTCGTTTTTCCATTTCTTGTTTCCGAACTGTTATTTCAAAATTCTTTCATCTTTTCTTGATTTCATCTGTTTATTCAGGCAAGTCACAGTCGAAACGAGACGAAAGGGCTTCTGTTAGAACCCCCCTACAGTAGTAGGGGAAATGAAATATATCTTTAATTCATATATAACTAGTCGATATCTAATATCATATATACATGTCTTTCTTCCATAACGTAAACCATTAAATTCAATCAGATTCGAGAATCAATCCATTTTTTTAGGAATCCCCTTTTTTGTTTTGTAAATTTTTTTCTTCCTTCCGTTTTCGTTATCAGCATTCCAACCGAATACAATCTAATCTAAATGGGCAAATTAAATTTAAATTAATTAAGGCCACTTTTTGGATAGAAATGTCATTATTTGATTGATCTAAGTTCATGCAATTTATTATTTCATTTATTAATTAAATATTTTCTTTTGATCAATTGTTGAATAAAATCAACTGTAAAGTAAAATAGGTTCTCCAGTTTTTTATTTACTCACACGCCGTAAACATATATCTTATTGAAATTCTGATTTGATGAATTAAGAAGATTGGCGGACCAATATAATGTCAAAGTAAATATTTCTTGAAGAAAAATACGATATTAAGTGAACGAAAAGGGGAATCTTAGAAAAAAAAAAGATTTTTTTCTTTTAGATCTCTTTCCTTT